GAAGAGGAAGAAATAGATAAAAGGAAATTCTATAAATTAGAGCTGAGGAATACTTAAAAGAAGAATATTTTATATTATAAAAAATACAAATACGCTATATTATGTTATGCTTAAAAAAAATCGAATGAATAAAAAAAAAATACAAACGGATGTCACGTTTCACGATATATATAGTAGTGGGGGATTATGGGACAAAAAATAAATCCACTTGGTTTCAGACTTGGTGCAACCCAAGGTCATCATTCTCTTTGGTTTGCACAACCAAAAAATTATTCAAAGGATCTACAAGAAGATCAAAAAATACGAGATTGTATCAAAAATTATGTGCAAAATAATATGAAAATATCCTCTAATGTAGAGGGAATTGCACGTATAGAGATTCAAAAAAGAATCGATTTGATTCAGGTCATAATCTATATGGGATTCCCCAAGTTATTAATAGAAGACAGGACTCGAAGAATCGAAGAATTACAGACGCATGTACAAAAAGAACTCAATTGTGTAAACCGAAAACTCAACATTGCTATTACAAGAATTGCAAATCCTTACGGGCACCCCAATATTCTTGCAGAATTTATAGCCGGACAATTAAAGAATAGAGTTTCATTTCGCAAAGCAATGAAAAAAGCTATTGAATTAACTGAACAGGCAGGTACAAAAGGGATTCAAGTACAAATTGCAGGGCGTATCGACGGAAAAGAAATTGCACGTGTTGAATGGATCCGAGAAGGTAGAGTTCCTCTACAAACCATTCGAGCTAAAATTGATTATTGTTCCTATGCAGTTCGAACTATCTATGGGGTATTAGGCATCAAAATTTGGATATTTGTAGACGAGGAATAATAAGAACTTACTTGACTTATATTTAGTTATATCTGGTGATAAAACAAAAAATGGCAAACTCTTTCATTCTTTTTCTGGTAAATAAAAAAAAAAAAAAAGAACAATTCTATAAGGTTGAATAAAAATCCGATTAATCATTTGATATAATTGCTATGCTTAGTGTGTGACTCGTTGGTTTTTTTAGGGTTGGGATTCCAAAAAATGGACAGCCCATAGTACAAACTGATAACTATAGAACTAATAACCAACTCATCACTTCGTGTTATCTGGATAGAAAGAACCAGTCAAGATATGATATATAAGTCATATCATTGTAGCAACTGAAATCTTTTTTACATAAAAAAAAAAAATCTGATTATGGGTTGTAAAGCAATATAAAGTATACAGATAAATGGAAGGGTGAGAGAAAGATAGAAAAAGAATATTAATGATATATAATTCCAATATGTAAGGTCTATGAGTCATCTCATATAAAGGGAATGTAATAAAGCATCAATACTGATTGATCCATAATTAGACAAATCCGTGCATAGAACAAAAAATCAAGAGCCCCGAGCCAATAAAGACTGAGAAGGTTGACTCAAGAATAAATTTAATTGGAGGCTCCGTTGTAAAATTCAGACCTAATCATTAATCGAGAAGTGGTGGGAACGACAGAACCTGTGAATGCATAAGATTCTATTGAAAACGAATCCTAATGATTCATTGAGTAGGATGGCGGAACGAACCAGAAACCTATTCATTTATTCTGAGAGGTCATGTCATAGACTAATCTTACAACTGAATGTTGAAAGAGTAAATATTCGCCCGCGAATTTTTTTTTATTTCTAAATTTTAGTCGATTCGAAATAAAAGGAAAAACAAAATAAAGATTCATTATAGCGTTCTACCAAAACGACATTATCTATAAATAGAATACGTGTTAAATTATATATTAAAACACAAAAAATTTCTAATTTATAATCGATTAGATCAAATTTCAAAGAATCCCACGATTCCATATATTATTAACCGTGTATTTTTTTTTGTTTAATTTTTTAAAATTGTTTAATTCGCGAGGAGCTGGATGAGAAGAAACTCTCGTGTCCGGTTCTGTAGTAGAGATGGATGGAATTGCTAAACAACCATCAACTATAACCCCATGCTTAGTGCTAAAAGAACCAGATTCCGTAAACAACACAGAGGAAGAATGAAAGGAATATCTTATCGAGGTAATCGTATTTGCTTCGGTAGATATGCTCTTCAAGCGCTTGAACCCGCTTGGATCACATCTAGACAAATAGAAGCAGGGCGGCGAGCAATGACACGAAATGCACGCCGCGGTGGAAAAATATGGGTACGCATATTTCCAGACAAACCTGTTACAGTAAGACCTACAGAAACACGTATGGGTTCGGGGAAAGGATCTCCCGAATATTGGGTAGCTGTCGTTAAACCCGGTAGAATACTTTATGAAATGAGCGGAGTAGCAGAAAATATAGCTAGAAGGGCTATTTCAATAGCGGCATCTAAAATGCCTATACGAACTCAATTCATTCTTTCTGGATAGGAATGTAGAAACAAACGAAAGGGGTTTTGGGGATGAAAAAAAAACAATTGCAGGTTTCTTTTTTTGTTTTGAACAAATAATATTTCTTTTTTTTATTTATACCTTTGCATTGAAAAAGAAAAAACCGATAAAAAAATGATATGATTCAACCTCAAACCTATTTGAATGTAGCGGATAACAGCGGGGCCCGAGAATTGATGTGTATTCGAATCATAGGAGCTAGTAATCGACGATATGCTCATATTGGTGACATTATTGTTGCTGTAATCAAGGAAGCAGTACCAAATACACCTCTAGAAAGATCAGAAGTGGTCCGAGCTGTCATTGTACGTACTTGTAAAGAACTCAAACGCGACAACGGTATGATAATACGATATGATGACAACGCTGCGGTTGTTATTGATCAAGAAGGAAATCCAAAAGGAACCCGAATTTTCGGCGCGATCGCCCGGGAATTAAGACAGTTAAATTTCACTAAAATAGTTTCATTAGCACCTGAAGTATTATAGGGGAAGACCTTAATATAGTATTTGAATGAAATTGATTTAATTTATTTAATTAATTAGTAAATTGTTTATCTATCACGTATATATCTTTAATAATTCATAAATATTAAAAAATTAAGAAAAAAAGAAAAAGAGCATGTTGATTATATCAAAATTAGGGGGAAACAAAAATCTTAGTTTATCATGAGTAAAGACACTATTGCTGACATAATAACCTCTATACGAAATGCTGACATGAATAAAAAAAGAACAGTTCGAATACCATCTACTAACATCACTGAAAATATTGTTAAAATCCTTTTACAAGAAGGTTTTATTGAAAACGTGAGAAAACATCAAGAAAGCAATAAATATTTTTTGGTTTTAACCCTACGACATAGAAGAAATAGGAAAGGACCATATAGAACTGTTTTAAATTTAAAACGGATCAGTCGACCCGGTCTACGAATATATTCTAACTATCAACGAATTCCTAGAATTTTAGGCGGAATGGGGGTTGTAATTCTTTCTACTTCTCGAGGTATAATGACAGACCGAAAGGCTCGACTAGAAGGAATCGGCGGAGAAGTTTTGTGTTATATATGGTAATCTTTATAATAGCCGACACGGTCATATTTGTGAAAAAAGAGAAAGGACAAGTTTATAATATTATCCCTCTTACATTAGTTGATACTTCAAAGCGGTTTTACTTGGAATGAAACAACAAAAATGGATTCATGAGGGTTTAATTACTGAACAACTTACCGATGGTATGTATCTTCCGGATTCGTTTAGATAACAAAAAAATTATTCTGGTTTTTGTTTCGTAAAGGATTTCATGTAGTTTTATACGTATACTACCAGGAAATAGACTAAAAATTGAGGTAAGTCCTTATGATTCAACCAAAGGGCGTATAATTTAGAGACTCCAAAGCAAAGACTTGAATGATTAGGCGGTTTTTTCAATTTCAACATTCTTTCGTGAGGATACAATTCGAAATTCAAAATTTCAAGAAACTTATTTTCTTCCAATAAGTAGATTCGGAATTAAAAAAAGGAATGACAAATATGAAAATAAGGGCCTCCGTTCGTAAAATTTGTGAAAAATGTCGATTGATCCGTAGGCGGGGACGAATTATAGTAATTTGTTCTAACCCGAGACATAAACAAAGACAAGGATAATCTTTCTAAAACAAAAAGACTCTCGAAATCTAAAGGACCCGATGTACAGATGTACAAATAAATAAATAAAATAAGTAAAAAAAAAAAAAAAAAAAGAATAAGGATCTGTTTTGACATGAAATGGATATATCCATATATCTCTGACTTATATTTATGAGATGATAAAATATGGCAAAACCTATACCAAAAATTGGTTCGCGTAGAAATAGACGTATTGGTTCACGTAAGAATCCACGTAGAATCCCCAAGGGAGTTATTCATGTTCAAGCAAGTTTCAACAATACCATTGTGACTGTTACAGATGTACGGGGTCGAGTAATTTCTTGGTCCTCTGCCGGGGCTTGTGGATTCAAGGGTACAAGAAGGGGTACACCATTTGCCGCTCAAACCGCAGCAGGAAATGCTATTCGGACAGTAGTGGATCAAGGTATGCAACGAGCAGAAGTTATGATAAAAGGCCCGGGTCTCGGAAGAGATGCGGCATTAAGAGCTATTCGTAGAAGTGGTATACTATTAAGTTTCATACGGGATGTAACTCCTATGCCACATAATGGCTGTAGGCCTCCTAAAAAAAGACGTGTGTAAAAATAAACATTGAAGAGATTTCAAGAGAAATAAATAATTCAATGATTTGATCAAATAATATACTATGGTTCGAGAGAAAGTAACAGTATCTACTCGGACACTACAGTGGAAGTGTGTTGAATCAAGAGCAGACAGTAAGCGTCTTTATTATGGACGCTTTATTCTGGCCCCACTTATGAAAGGTCAAGCCGATACAATAGGCATTGCAATGCGAAGAGCTTTGCTCGGAGAAATAGAAGGTACATGTATCACACGCGCAAAATCTGAGAAAATACCACATGAATATTCTACCATAGTAGGTATTCAAGAATCCGTACATGAAATTTTAATGAATTTGAAAGAAATTGTCTTGAAAA